AATGAAATACTTTTGTTCCTCCCCAAAATTAAAAATGATTGATTAGAAATATCTAGGATCCATATTTTCTATAAAGGACCGGAGATGCCTTGCTTACGTATCATTGGAAAGTGCATTAACATAAATACAGCAGTAAGAAGAGGTAATACAAAAGTATGTAAACTATAAAAACGAGTCAAGGTAGATTGTCCTACACTAGCACTTCCCCTTAATAATTCCACGACAGACGATCCTATTCCGGGAATAGCTTCGGGTACTCCTGTTACAATTTTGACTGCCCAATAACCAATTTGGTCCCAAGGTAAGGAATAACCTGTTACACCAAAAGATGCGGTCAATACAGCCAAAACAACGCCCGTAACCCACGTCAATTCACGAGGTTTTTTAAAACCGCCGGTGAGATACACACGAAATACGTGCAGGATCATCATTAAAACCATCATACTTGCCGACCATCGATGAACAGATCTGATTAACCAACCAAAGTTAGCCTCAGTCATTATATATTGAACCGAAGCAAAAGCCTCAGTAACGGTCGGACGATAATAAAAGGTCATAGCAAACCCCGTTGCTACTTGGACTAAAAAGCAAGTAAGTGTAATTCCTCCTAAACAATAGAATATGTTGACATGAGGAGGGACATATTTACTAGTTATATCATCGGCAATCGCCTGAATCTCAAGACGTTCTTCGAACCAATCATAGACTTTATTGAGATAGGTAAATCAAAGGAACTCCCCCTCTGAGAACCGTATATGAGAATTTCATCTCGTACGGCTCAAACAGAAAAACCCAATACTGGTTGTAACGGAAACGGATATGTTAAAAAAAAAAGTTTTAAACTTCTTAAATCCTATTATTCCAAATCTTATTTGAAGATAAGAAAAATATAAAAATCCTTAAATTTATCTGTGCAGGGTTAGAATGCCAAAATCTCAAGTCGGCGCACTCGTCTTTATCTTGATCTTGACAGGCCTCTTGAATATTCTATTTACTTCATTTTTTTTTTGTAGAATGCGACTTTTTTAGTGCCGTCTTCATTAGTATTGATAAGAATTCTCTTGTTAAGACCCTATGAACAATTAAACAAAACCTCAGATTCATACCAGAACCACAATGAAAAAACCTTTAATGTCCAAAAATTCCCTGAGTAAGAACTGCTGGATTATCACTTATTCAAGAAATAGATAGGATAGAATGAAAAAAGAGATCAAAAGAGATTTTTTTGCTTTGATAAAAAAAGACAAACAGTGGCAATTTTATTGGAAAGAATCAAAATCTTTTTATTTATTCTAACTTACGTATCTTCTAATAAAGATTTATTAAAGTCCGGTTGCGAGGTCGAAATATTGAGTATGAATCATAGTTCTAATACTTTGTCAAATCTATTTTATATATTCCGTGCTCCAGATACTAGAAAATAATATCTGACGGGGTAAAACCATCTCTATCAAGATGACAGATCCTTTATTTTCGTTCTGTATTTGCAATAAGATCAATTAGAACAAGTCACACACTCATATTCCGGAAATAAAGAAAGAACGAAATTCCACGGTCGAACTACCAAATTCAAAATGAACTGGGCTAGAAATAAGAAACCTAAATGGGTAAGTTTACCCCTTTTATTTATTAAAAAAAAAAGATATAAATAAAAAAGATAGTTAGTCGGTTCTTGTGAATCTAATTCATAGAAATTCCGTCGAGTAAAATGGACGAATTATAAATTTCTAAAATAATAGATAGAAATATAGCAAATAAAGCCATTGCAACACCCATCAAAGGAGTAGTTCCCCACCCCGGAGCTACTTTACCATATTCTGAATTCAACGGTTTCAATAACGCCCCTACACCAGTTCGTCTTGGACGAGATCTAGAACTACTCTCAACGGTTTGTGTAGCCATAAATCCTTTTAATTTTTAATTGAGATCTGTTGACTTTGTATACCATTCCACTGTAAATATAGGATTTTATCCTATAGATTCATTGTGGTCTTGAAATTTTATAAGAATGGAAACAGCAACCCTAGTTGCTATCTCTATATCTGGTTTACTTGTAAGTTTTACTGGGTATGCTTTATATACTGCTTTTGGGCAACCCTCTCAACAACTAAGAGATCCATTCGAAGAACACGGAGACTAGTTGAAGTAATGAGCTCCCAATATAACAATATTGGGGCTCATTACTTCAATCGAGATAATGAAAAATCATTTTGTCTTTTTAGTTGGAACTTTAGGGGGTTCTCTAAAAAAGATAGCAAAAAAAATTATTCCTAAAGTTGAGACTAATAGGAATGTATAAACCAATGCTTCCATAGATTTCATCGTGGTTTACAATTATAGCTTTCATACCTGTTTATTAGATTAGAGTAAAAAAATACAATCATTCAAATCAAGATTAATCTAATTCCCTATGATTTAATTTAAATCACCCCAAACAAAACAAAAGTATAGTCAAAATGAAACAACAAAAAAATAAAGTTCTATCCAAATCAGACTATTTGCCTTTTTGTAGTCGGATCGCCCAGTTTTTGGAATGCTCCAAATTCTACTTGAGCATCCAAATCAGGGTCGATGCCAGCAAAAACATCTCGGAACAAAGTTCTAGCACCATGCCAAATGTGCCCAAAAAAGAAGAGAAGAGCAAACGAAGCATGTCCAAAAGTAAACCAACCCCTTGGACTGCTACGAAAAACACCATCTGATTTCAAAGTGGCACGATCTAATTCAAAAATTTCACCCAATTGAGCACGTCTAGCATATTTTTTCACAGTAGCGGGATCACTATAACTGACTCCATTGAGTTCGCCACCATAGAACTCAACAGTTACACCTACTTGTTCAACACTATACTTCGATTCTGCTCTTCGAAAAGGAACATCGGCTCTAACAATTCCGTCTCCGTCTATCAAAACAACTGGAAATGTCTCAAAAAAAGTAGGCATACGCCTTACAAAAAGTTCACGCCCCTCTTTATCTCTAAAGATAGGATGTCCTAACCAACCGACGGCTATTCCATCTCCATTATCCATTGAGCCCGCTCTAAATAAGCCCCCTTTTGCCGGGTTATTGCCGATGTAATCATAAAAAGCTAATTTTTCGGGAATTTTAGACCAAGCTTCTGATAAACTTTGATTTTCGGCTAGCCCAGCACCAACTCGTCGATATATTTCTTGTTGGAAGTATCCCTGATCCCATTGATAACGAGTGGGGCCAAATAATTCAATCGGAGTTGTTGCTGAACCATACCACATAGTTCCAGCAACAACAAAAGCTGCAAAAAATACAGCAGCGATACTACTGGAAAGAACGGTTTCAATATTTCCCATACGCAATCCTTTGTATAGACGTTGGGGTGGACGTACACTAAGATGGAAAAGGCCCGCCAATATGCCCAATGTCCCTGCTGCAATATGATGAGAGGCTATTCCCCCCGGAACAAAAGGATCAAAACCTTCTACGCCCCATGCGGGATTTACGGATTGAACCCTTCCGGTTAGGCCATAAGGATCGGACACCCATATTCCAGGACCATATAATCCTGTTACATGAAATGCGCCAAAACCAAAACAAGCCACCCCTGCAAGAAATAAATGAATTCCAAAGATTTTTGGCAAATCCAAAGAGGGTTTGCCTGTACGTGGATCAGAAAAGATTTCTAGATCCCAATAGACCCAATGCCAGATAGCCGCCAAAAAGCACAAGCCCGAAAACACAATATGTGCTCCAGCCACACCTTCATAACTCCAAATACCCGGATTCGTTGTAGTACCTCCTGTGATACTCCAACCGCCCCACGAATTGGTTATTCCTAAACGAGTCATGAAGGGTATAACAAACATACCCTGTCTCCACATTGGGTCAAGAACAGGATCAGAGGGATCAAAAACTGCTAATTCATATAGAGCCATCGAACCGGCCCAACCAGCAACCAGAGCCGTATGCATTATATGGACAGAAATTAAGCGGCCGGGATCATTTAATACAACAGTATGAACACGATACCAAGGCAAACCCATGAGAATACCCCTCTTTTTTTTTTTTCAGCAAAAAATAGACACTATGTAACTTTATTGCACTAGAAAAAAGATAGTAAAAAATATACTATGGAACCCCCTTTGCAGTCGATTATATCTGGTAAAGGATTTATATTTGTTCTAGGTTTTTAGGAAAAATGGAACAATTCTATTCAGTAGGAACAAAAAGAAGCGGATCCATTTTATTCTATATCCGATAAATAACAATACGCAATGGTGGTGTGGGAGGACGTTGACCAAATGAATAAAAAAAATAAAGGATAGTTATTACAAACAGGTTCGTTGAATGATAAAAAAAAGATATGTTTGCATTCACGAATAAAAACACTCATATAGGAGCAACCTGCTACCTCTTTTTTATTTATCATTTATAAATACAATATGATAAAATAAAGAAGAATCAATTTTTAGACAATAAAGCCATTTTTACGTTTCCACATCAAAGTTACATTTATTACTTCATTCTTGTTTTCCATTTTATGCCTATTGGTGTTCCAAAAGTTCCTTTTCGAAGTCCTGGAGAGGAAGAGGCATCTTGGGTTGACATATAGTGTGACTTGTTAGATATATATGGGTTATATGGGATTTCCCCGTTTTCTCCAGCGATTGAGGTATCCTCTCTTTCACCCCGAACGATATTGATTGAATCGTCAAAAATCTGGAGCGTGAAGTGTAATAAAGTTCAATTAGATGGATCTTTTAGTTTTTTAGGGAGTATCCAAATTAGTATTCTCAATCTTGAATTATTTATGGTTGGCTTGACTGGACCAATAAAATGAAGCATCCAGGCTCTGTTTAGAAAAACCCAATTGGGTAATATACCAAGGATTACTACTTCTAGCATGTCATATATGTGAAAAAAGAAATTCAGAATCAGGGGGTTCATAGCAAAAAGATGTGGTATTGCAGTATTTGTCCTATATGTGCAAATAAAAAGCGAGCAGATCTTTACTCAGAGTAGAACAGAAACCTAAAAGAAAAGAATTGAAGAAGCCCATTCAGAAACAAGCCAATTACATTGTGATTTAATTTAGATTCGATCTCAATGAAAACAATACATCAATGAGGAGTTAGTTCAAAAAGTTAAATACATTCTATATATATGGATAAAAGAAGGGCTCAAAAGTCCTCTTTATTGAAAAAAAAAAATTGTAAGAAAAAGACCTTTCCCTTCGTTAGAAGTTCTAAAAAGTCCATTCTGGAAAAAGGTCATAAAATAATAAAATTAAAATAAAGGGTTGAACTATAATCTACACATTGATTTATTTTTGCGATCGTTTGTGAACCGTATGCATCAAAACATGCATGTAGGGCTCTTAAAGGATAAACTCTTATCCTAATCAACCGACTTTATAGAGAAAGACTCCTTTTTTTAGGCCAAGAGGTTGATAGTGAAGTATCGAATCAACTTATTGGCCTTATGATATATCTCAGTATGGAGGACGATAACAAAGATTTGTATCTGTTTATAAATTCTCCGGGCGGATGGGTAATACCCGGAATAGCAATTTATGATACTATGCAATTTGTACGACCCCCTGTACAGACAGTATGCATGGGATTAGCTGCTTCAATGGGATCCTTTCTTTTGGCAGGAGGAGAAATTACCAAACGTCTAGCATTCCCTCACGCTTGGCGCCAATGAGTCTTTTTTATTAAAAAAAAAAGAAGACTATGCCTTCGCCAGATAAATATTAAGTAATAATAGCATGGCACTTCGAGTTCGATATTAATCTTTTCTCAAAAACCATTCGATTCTGTATCGAAAGAGTAGTATGAAAAAACCCGTAGTTACCATTTCATATGATCTATCGGAAGCCTATTTCAGTGTCACAAACTGTGTAGTTTTCGGTTTTTACACCGGAAAAAGCTTTAAACAATATTTATGTTATGCAAGAATATATATTCTCTAACTATTTGAAAAAAAAAAAGACACTTTGGGATTGCTGAAGAACAGACGAAATAATAAAGCAACGGAACCATCATAGTATTTTAGAAATACTTCAAAAAAGGAAGGATGGTTATTGGATCATTTACTGATGCTGATCCGGGTCTGATAGACCTAGTATATGTTCTATTTCTTTGATGGAAGGTCGAAATCAATTCCATAGTAGAGCCGTATGCAATCCGCAAAAGATGCCTGTACGGTTGTTCGATTCTATCTTTTTCCTCTCTCTCGCCTTATCGTGCGGCAGAGAGGAAACCAGTATTTTGTTATATCATTAGGGTAATGATCCATCAACCCGCTAGTTCTTTTTATGAAGCACAAACGGGAGAATTTATCCTGGAAGCAGAAGAACTACTAAAGCTGCGCGAAACTATCACACGAGTTTATGTACAAAGAACGGGCAAACCTGTATGGCTTGTATCGGAAGACATGGAAAGGGATGCTTTTATGTCAGCAGCAGAAGCTCAAGCCCACGGAATTGTTGATCTTGTCGCGGTTGCGAATTAGCAGCAATGATTCCGCGCAAATGCACGATTTTCTATTTTTTTTATTATTCATCTAATCTTCTTATTACCTTATCGGATTTCTTATAATATTTATAAAAAGATTTCTATTAATTAATTTATAACTGATTTATAAACACCGGGTTAAGATTGATCTAAACCAACTCAGTATGTATACGACTCACCATGCCAACTATGAAACAACTTATTAGAAACACAAGACAGCCAATCCGAAATGTCACGAAATCCCCCGCTCTTCGGGGATGTCCTCAGCGCCGAGGAACCTGTACTAGGGTGTATGTGCGACTCGTTCAGATCATAGACTAAGACAAAAAGGGAAAAAAGATTTTCCTGTATAGTATCGATGTATCGGTGAATGGAGCTCTTCCATTCACTATCTTAACTTAAAAAAATCTATAAAATTTAGAAATGGATAATAAAATAACTGATATCTATATATATTCTTCTATTGTGTATCAAATTTATGGTTTTTTGGTTGGTAGAAATCCACTCCCCTCAATTTACAATTTAAGATGAGCAAAATTTCCCCATTGGTAGCAAATGCTTACCTCTTAAGCGGGGGAAATTTTTTATTTTTAATAAATAGCGGAAAAATTATGCTCTTATTTTTCTTTTTGAAAGAACGGACTACGAGGGTCAGCTACCCAGCTAATATGCATACTTAAATACCGTGACTTTATAGCTAGATTTCGTTGTGAAAGACCTATTTTACTGGATATTTCATGGGTAGAGCCAAAGAGTGTGAACTGTACAAGTTAACACAATAATATGAATGAAATCCGGGAAGTGGCTCCGGTGTATAGAGAGGATCTCGCCGTTTAAAAAGTAATCATAGAAACGATGGAACCCACCATTTCTTTATCTATTTTATTTACTATGCTTTTTCTCAATTCAATACACTTTAATTTTAATATGGATAGGTTTAATGCTTAAAAAAAAAAAAGAAAAAAAAGGTGGTCAGGAAGGTTATAGTAGCAAAAGCCATTGAAATTCTTACTTTATACATTGGAAGAATCCATTTTTGTTATTAATAGACTGGGGAGAAAAAAGAATAACTGAAAGAAAAGAATCGAATTGTTATTCATCAAAATATCATTTACTCAATGACCAGAATTAAACGAGGATATATAGCTGGGAAACGTAGGAGAAAAATTCGTTTATTTACATCAAGCTTTCGGGGGGCTCATTCAAGACTTACTCGAACTATTACTCAACAGAAAATCAAAGCGTTGGTTTCGGCTAATAGGGATAGAGATAGGAAAAAAAGAGGGTTTCGCAGTTTGTGGATCCATCGAATAAATGCAATAATTGGTAAGAATAAAAAAAAACAATACAATAGGTATAGTAATTTATTGTATAATATCTACAAGGGGCAATTGCTTCTTAATCGTAAAATAGTAGCACAAATGGGTATTTTAAAGGGGAATTGCCTTCGTATGATTGCCAACGAGATCATAACATAAAATAAGAATTCCCCGGAGAATGAACTCCGGGAAGGTAGTAGAGTAGGGATTTGTATGATAAAATAGAATTCATATGATAAAGTCATCAAAATGAACAAGCACGGCTCAGTAAAAAAAAGATAGATTCTTCGTTATCGATTATTGTTTTTCTTACAAGACAACAATAAAAATTTGATTGTCATAGTTTTCGAACAAAACATCAATCCACATTTGATTTGTGTTTCAATTCCAATTTGAATTCAATTGAACAATACCTCTAATTTTTTTTTAAACCGGTAGTAGTAGTTCTAGCGGTTGACTCAATTTTTTCAAATCTTTTTTCATTATTACGAATTTTTTTTTCATTATTAAGAAACGGTAACGAAGATAAAATACGAGCTTGTTTTATAGCAATCGTAATTAATCGTTGTTGTTTTAAGGTCAATCTATTGACCCGTCTAGATAATATTTTTCCTTGTTCACTAATAAATCGACTAATTAAACTCATGTTTTTATAATCAATTCGATCCCCCGAACCAATCGGGGGCAAACGCCTACGAAAAGATCGTTTGGGTTTAAGAAAGAGTCGCTTAGATTTATCCATGATTTGTTTATTCCTATCCCGAGAATTCTATTTCTTACCAAAAGGTTTTTTTTATGTATAATTATACAATGAGATTGATTTTATCTATTATGTTATATATAATCTAAATTAGATTTTATATAAATTAGAGAATGCATCTATATAAATATTAGAAATGTATCATTCTTCATATTCTTTGTTTGGCAAGGTGACACACAAACAATCCTTTTTTCTATTTCTTTATCTCTGCATGAATCGTATGTTTGCAACAACAAGAACAAAATTTTCTTAATTCTAATCGACTGGGCGTATTGTGTCGATTCTTTTGAGTAATATATCTGGAAATACCCGTCGATTCCTTATTAACACTCTTTTGAGCACAACAGGTACATTCCAAAATAACCCTTACTCGGATATCTTTACCCTTGGCCATGAACCTCCTTTTCTTTTGATTTTGGATTAACTTATCTTATCCATTTTTGTATTCCACGAAGAAAGGAATGAAAATAAAGTAAAAGTTGAAAATTCGAAATCAAATTTCGTTTCCATTAATATAGTATCAAAAGATTGAGGTAATACAAACAAAACAAGGATTTCAAACAATTTTTCGAATCGCAGTACAGTATTTTGGTTCTCATTTAAGTACCTTAAATGATATTGTTCCCCCCAACCGAACTATTCTATTTCCATTTCCGATCTTACTCTATTAATATTAAGAATGGAATTGAATTATTCATTCAATTCCATTGAAGCCTGTACCCGATTTCGAGTTTCGCGAAGGACGAATCCACCTTTTCTTTTATTCTTTCTCTTTTCTAACTTATTCTATTCGATTTGAATTCTAAAAAAAAAAAAAAGAGGAGGAATCCTCGATATTTTTTTAGATTTCTAATCCTCTTCACCGCTTCCTGCGCCAGTAACTATAATTAAAAAAAGGGGAATATCAATGCATCCGGAAAAAAACGATTGATTTCGATCAATAGACCCGCTAAAGCTCCGAACCATAGAGTACTTACCACTGGTGCCACGGAGAGATATGTTTTAAGATCTCGCATTTTTAATCCTCCCTTTATTCTTTATTTAAATTTCTAATACATAATTTTATATAGGACTATCATAAAATAGTTATTTTGTTAATAACCACTTGGATTTTCTGCCGAATTCTTAATTCAAATTTGAAATGTACAACGATTCATTCGATATCTTTTTTGTTTTCTAATAAAAAGGGGTCCATTTCTGCCCGAAGATTCCATAAAAATGAAATTGATTTCCATGTTAGGCAAATCTTGTATTTATAATTATTTTAATTATTTATTAACTTAATAAGTCTTTGATTATTATAATTTTTCGGATTAGAATATAAGAATTTATATATTCTTAATATATAATATTATATATTATATAATAGATATATACAACGGAGAAAATGTGGAAAAGAAGACAAAGATTCTTTACAATGACACAGGAAA